AATGTATTCTTTCAAAAACCCTAGATGGAAGAAGACAACTAAGATATTTCCTGATGTGTATAATAGTGGGGTAGTATGGGACAAAAAATAAATCCACTTGGTTTCAGACTTGGTATAACCCAAAGTCATCATTCCCTTTGGTTTGCAAAACCAAAAAATTATTCGGAGGGTCTCCAAGAAGATCAAAAAATAAGAGATTTTATAAAAAATTATGTACAAAAGAATATGGGAATATCCTCCGGCACCGGGGGAATTGCTCGTATCAAGATTCAAAAAAGAATCGATTTGATCCAAGTCATAATCTTTATGGGATTCCCAAAGTTATTAATCGAAAGGACACCTCGGGGAATCGAAGAATTCAAGATGAATCTCGAAAAAGAATTTCATTATGTAAACCAAAAATTTTACATTGCTATCACAAGAATTACAAAGCCTTATAGAAACCCTAATATTCTTGCAGAATTTATAGCCGGACAATTAAAAAATAGAGTTTCATTTCGAAAAGCAATGAAAAAGGCTATTGAATTGACTGAACAAGCAGATACAAAAGGAATTCAAGTACAAATTTCAGGACGTATCGACGGAAAAGAAATTGCACGTGTCGAATGGATCAGAGAGGGTAGGGTTCCCCTACAAACTATTCGAGCTAAAATTGATTATTGTTCCTATATAGTTCGGACTATCTATGGGATATTAGGCATCAAAATTTGGATTTTTATAGACACGGAAGAGGAATAAAAAAACTTTCATTGTTTTTCCCTTCTCTCTATTGATAAAATAAAAAGCGGGAAACTTGTTCATTCGTTTTCTGACCAATAAAAATCATTTTTAATTTTAATTCTTTTAATTCTATAGGGTAAAATAAAAATTCGCTTGACCTTTGGATATAATTGCTATGCTTAGTGTGTGACTCGCTGGTTTTTTTAGAGTTAGGATTAAAAAAAACTAGCTCTGTAGTCGATCTAAAAACCAACTCATCACTTCGTATTATCTGAATCGAAAGAACCAGTCAAGATATGCTAAATTGATCATATCTTTGTAACAACTGAAATTTTTTTGAATAAACTTCTATTCTAAATTCTAAGTTGAAAGCAAAATACAGAATAAAACAAGGTGTGGATAAAGGGAAGGATGAGAGAAAGAGAGAATAAAATATCAATGATGTAGAATTCCAACATGTAAGGTCTATGAGTCATCTTATAAAAGACAGTGTAAGTGTAATAAAGCATCAATACTAATTGATTCATACATAATAAAATATTTAATGAATCTCGGTAATAGAAGAAAAAAATCAAGAGCTTCGAGCCAATAAAGACTAAGAAGGTTGACTCAAGAATAAATTTGATTGTGAGCTCTGTTGTAGAAGTCTGACCTAATCATTAAATACGAAGCGGTGGGAACGATGAAACCTGTGAATACACAAGATTTTATTGAACAACTGAATCTTACTGATTCACTCGTTGGGATGGCGAAATGAACCGGAAATCTATTCATCTATTCTGAGAAGTCACGAACAAGTGCTACGGCTTAAATAGAGATGGGAAGAGTAAATATTCGCCCGCGAAAATATTTTCTTTTTTGAATTAGTAAACTTGGATTTGGATAATGGACAAAAGAAAAGAAAGATTTATTAACTTAAACACGTTTTAAAAACTCTTTTTTATAAAAACATTAGAATATCTATTCAAACGAATTAAACGAATTAAAATAAAATTTTGAATCGTGAGGAGCTGTATGAGAAGAAATTCTCACGTCCAGTTCTGTAGTAGAGATGGAATTCCGAAAAAACAAAACCATCAACTATAACCCCAAAAGAACTAGATTCCGTAAACAACATAGAGGAAGAATGAAGGGAATATCTTATCGAGGTAATCATATTTGTTTCGGTAAATATGCGCTTCAAGCACTTGAACCTGCTTGGATCACATCTAGACAAATCGAAGCAGGTCGACGGGCAATGACACGAAATGTGCGCCGTGGTGGAAAAATATGGGTACGTATATTTCCAGATAAACCAGTTACAGTAAGACCGGCTGAAACACGCATGGGTTCGGGAAAAGGATCCCCTGAATATTGGGTGACTGTTGTTAAACCGGGACGAATACTATACGAAATGGGTGGAGTAACCGAAAATATAGCCAGACAGGCTATTTTAATAGCAGCATCCAAAATGCCTATACGGACTCAATTTATCATTTCGGGATAAAACTGTAGAACCAACAGAAACAAGTCTTGGGATGAAACAAAACCACGGGTTTCTTTTTTTAGACAAACAATATTTCTTTTATTTTCTTCATCCTTTGTGCATTGAAAGAACAGACTAAATATTTGATATGATTCAACCCCAGACCCATTTAAATGTAGCGGATAACAGCGGGGCTCGAGAATTGATGTGTATTCGAATCATAGGAGCTAGTAATCGTCGATATGCTCATATTGGTGACGTTATTGTTGCTGTGATCAAAGAAGCAGTACCAAATATGCCCCTAGAAAAATCAGAAGTAGTCAGGGCTATAATTGTTCGTACCTGTAAAGAACTTAAACGTGACAGTGGTATGATAATACGATATGATGACAATGCTGCAGTTGTGATTGATCAAGAAGGAAATCCAAAAGGAACTCGAATTTTTGGTGCAATCCCCCGGGAATTGAGACAATTAAATTTGACTAAAATCGTTTCATTAGCTCCCGAAGTATTATAAAAAAAAAATGAAATCTTGAGGTATTTGAAAAAAAAGATTAAGAATAAGAACTAGATTAATTCGTAGGTTGTGTCTCACGCATATATCTTGAAAAATTCATATTCATAAACCAATCAAAAAAAACATGCTGATTATATCCAATTTTGAGGCACCAATAATTTTAGTTTATCATGGGTAGAGACACTATTGCTGAGATAATAACCTCTATACGAAATGCTGATATGGATAGAAAAAGAGTTGTTCGCATAGCATCTACTAATATTAGTAAAAATATTGTTAAAATACTTCTCCGAGAAGGTTTTATCGAAAACGTCAGAAAACACCGAGAAAAAAACAAATATTTTTTGGTTTTAACGCTGCGACCTAGAAAGAATAGTAAAAGACCCTATAGAAATTTTTTAAATTTAAAACAGATCAGTCGACCCGGTCTACAAATCTATTCTCACTCTCAACGAATTCCTAGAATTTTAGGCGGGATGGGAATTGTAATTCTTTCGACCTCAAGAGGTATAATGATAGACCGTGAGGCTCGACTAGAAGGAATCGGCGGAGAAATTTTGTGTTATATATGGTAATCCTTTTAATAGTAATAGCGAAATCGGATCCGATCTATTCTCACTCTCAACGAATTCCTAGAATTTTAGGCGGGATGGGAATTGTAATTCTTTTTATTGTTTCTCCTTCATTAGTTCAGAGGCTTGACCTGGAATGAAAGAACAAAAATGGATACATGAAGGTTTAATTACCGAATCGCTCCCCAACGGCATGTTCCGGGTTCGATTAGATAATGAAGATCTGATTCTAGGTTATGTTTCAGGAAAGATCCGGCGTAGTTTTATACGGATACTGCCGGGAGATAAAGTAAAAATTGAAGTAAGTCGTTACGATTCAACCAGAGGCCGTATAATTTATCGATTACGAAACAAGGATTCTAAATAGTAGGTGGTTTTTATTCAATACGATGCGAGATGAAAAATTTCAAGAAACGTATTTTCTACCAATGAACTAGATATAGATTTCGAATTAAGTTAAGATAAGGAATAACAACTATGAAAATAAGAGCTTCCGTTCGTAAAATTTGTGAAAAATGTCGACTAATCCGCAGGCGGGGACACATTATAGTAATTTGTTCCAACCCGAGACATAAACAACGACAAGGATAATCAGACTCACCGAAAGGGCTCAATGTACAAATAAAGAATCTGGTTTGACATGAAATGGATATATCCATATATTTCTGACGCATATTTATGAGATGCTACAATATGGCAAAAGTTATACCGAGAACTGGTTCGCGTAGGAATGTCCGTATTGGTTCACGTAAGAGTGCACGTAGAATACCAAAAGGGGTTATTCATGTTCAAGCAAGTTTCAATAATACCATCGTCACGGTTACAGATGTACGTGGTCGGGTGGTTTCTTGGTCTTCGGCCGGTACTTGTGGATTCAAGGGTACGAGAAGAGGGACACCCTTTGCCGCTCAAACTGCAGCAGCAAACGCTGTTCGTACAATAGTAGATCAAGGTATGCAACGAGCCGAAGTCATGATAAAGGGTCCCGGTCTAGGAAGAGACGCAGCATTACGCGCTATTCGTAGAAGTGGTATACTATTAACTTTTGTACGGGATGTAACCCCTATGCCACATAATGGCTGCCGACCTCCGAAAAAAAGACGTGTGTAGAAATGAACAATAAATTTCAAAAGAAACAAGAGAAATAAACAATTCAATAAAATAATATTACTATGGTTCGAGAGAAAGTAACAGTATCTACTCGGACACTACAGTGGAAGTGTGTTGAATCAAGAGCCGATAGCAAACGTCTTTATTATGGGCGCTTTATTCTGTCTCCACTTATGAAAGGCCAAGCTAACACAACAGGCATTGCAATGCGAAGAGCTTTGCTTGGAGAAATAGAAGGAACATGTATCACACGTGTAAAATCTGAGAACGTCCTTCACGAATATGCTGCTATAACGGGTATTCAAGAATCGGTCCACGAAATTTTAATGAATTTGAAAGAAATTGTATTGAGAAGTAATCTATATGGAACTTGTGAGGCGTCTATTTGTGTCAGAGGTCCTGGATATGTAACTGCTCAAGATATCATCTTACCGCCTTGTGTAGAAATCGTCGACAATATACAACATATAGCTAGCTTGACAGAACCAATTAATTTGTGTATTGGATTAGAAATCGAGAGAAATCGCGGATATCTTATAAAAATGCCACATAACGTTCAAGATGGGAGTTATCCTATAGATACTGTATTCATGCCTGTTCGAAATGTGAATCATAG